AGACTGTTTACGAAGAAACAGGAATAAATATTCGCATTCATATACATAAGAATTATGTAGGAACAAAAAGAATCTTTTATTTCTTTTTGAAAAGATGTAAATAGATTTCTTTGAAGTAATGAGATTATTCAAATTGTGATATTCGTGGAAAAACAATCGCAATAAATGCAAAGAAGAAACATCTTTGATCCAGCATTGAAGGATTTGAACCAAGATTTCCAGATGGATGGGATGGGGTATTAGTAGATCTGACACATAATTTAAATGTGATAATTTATCCTCTAAAAAGGAAAATATTGAATGAATAGATCGTAAATTATGATATTTTGGTATTCTTTTTTCTTCAAGGGAAAATGCTAATCTCGACGAGAATGGAATTTCTAGAATGACTCCAAAACCTTCTAATACCATTTGGGAATAAAAATGAGAAGAAAAAGAATTCTTGTACCCCCAAGATTCATTTTGGCTAGAATAATTCACCGAAGAAATCAAAGATTTCTGTTGATACATTTGAGTAATTAAACTTTTCACAAGTACTAAACTAGATTTATTGTCAGAACCGACAATTTCCACAGGTTCATAAAAAATGAAACTATTGAAGCTATGAAAATGAGCAAGTGAGTAAATATACTCCTGAAGGAGTAGCGGATACAGGAAGCTTTGTTGCCGAAATCTATCTTTTTTCAATCTAAATATCCTTCCAATCTTGCCATTTAAATACATTTCTACTGTAATTAAAAAAGAGAGGTGCTTCTTGTGTTATTGTTATGAAATGATACATAGTGCGATATGGTCAGAACGGCGTATGTTTATGTTGTATATAGTATATTGTTTCTCTTATACTAAGATAGTATTTAGAATAAAATAGTATAGCTTATAACTAGAATAAACTCTAATAATCTAATAATAGAGTCTAGTATTAACTAGTATTAATATATACTTTTATACTGTATTATGATTAAAAAAAAATAATGAGAATCTTAAGAAGTAAAAGATTATAGAAAAGTAAGAACAAATAAAGAATAAAGAATATATACCCCGGAGACAGAGAGCCCAATCTACAGATCTACAGATCTTTTTCCTTTACCTTATCTATCCTATTTGGTTTTCTTTTCCTTGTTAATCTAACTAGGAATCTATAATAACAATAAAAGAAAATAACAAATAAGAAAAAGGGGTAAAAATCTTTTATTTTTGCAAACCAATCACTCTTTTGACTTTGGAAAAAGAAAATTATTTTTTTTTATCACTATACTATTTCTTCTACACATCCGTCTCCAACCCACAATAAAGAATAATTAGGATTAATAAAAAAAAAAAAGAATCAAAGGTGCACTCACAATTCACAAGAGAACCTTTTTCCACATCAGGCACTAATCTATTTTTAACGTATAATTAGTAATTTGATCAGGTAATCATTCAAATTAAGAAGGGAAGCTCGTTGCTTTTTTGTCTTACTCAAATTGGAGCCATAAGGCTCTATCCATTTATTCACTAGACCAAAAATAGTTTACTGAATTTTAAAATTGTTGTTATAAAAAGAAAAATCGTCGTTCTATTTTTATTCTGAGTAATAGAAATTTTATTTTTCTATGATTATATTATTTTTATATTCTTTTTACGACATGCTCTTTTTTCCATTTATTACCTTTCAGGATCAGTCGTGGTCTTATAAACTCTACCAATAGTCTAGACGAATTTCTTCATCCAAATGTGTAAAAGATCATAGTCGCAATTAAAAGCCGAGTACTCTACCATTGAGTTAGCAACCCGAGATCAATATGAAGTGTATATATGATCAAAATAAAAAAAAATTCAGCAAACTTATCCATTTTACTAAAGTAAAGAGCCAATAGGGAATGGGGATAAAAAGATCTATTTATATATGATCAAATTATATTTGTTTGATACGCCATTGTCAATATGAATGGACTTTTTTGAAAACAAATTTAAAGAAATTATATAGAAATTTTTGTTGGATCAGCACAACATAAAGAATCAAAATTTGAGCGGCAAAAAAAAATAAGAAATAAGGTAGAGTATAGAAAAAATAGAAGTTTTCTTTAATCTAAAAAAGAAAAGTACAATACAAGAAGAAAGATGACCCCCCTTGTTGGGGGGTTCCACAACAAGAAGTGAGAAAAAAATACAAAGAATAAAAATAAGAATAAAATAAGTATGAATAGAACAATAAAAAAACAAACTTTGAATAAAAAATTATACAATGATAGGTACTCGTTATCCTATCCTTTTTTTATTCATGATTCTTGTGTTCCCTTTCTTTTTTTATAAAAAGAAACTTGGAATTCTTTAAAGAATTCCGCCTTCCTTAAAATATCATAAACAGTTCCTGTGGGCTGAGCGCCTTTTTCAAGGAAATATAAAATAGCAGAAACATTTGAATAAGTTTGATTCTTTATCGGATCATAAAAACCCACTCTTTGAAGATCTCTTCCTTCTCTTCGGGATCGAACATCAATTGCAACGATTCGATAGATGGCTTATTGGGATAGATATAGATAAAAAATGCCCCCCTAGAAACGTATAGGAAGTTTTCTCCTCATACGGCTCAAGAAAAAATGATTTTTCTGTCTATAATTTCTATTTCTATTTATAGAAATTATAGACAGAAAGAATTAGACTGTAATTTGAGCCTTTTTTTTTTATTCTTTACAGAAAAAGAAATTTCATTTGTACTCCTAACTCAAGTTGGGTAGTTTTGAAAGAGTTCAAAAGTAAATCCTTAAAGTTTCTTGAGCTGTCTCTAACTTCCTTTTTTGTCTCCTTTCGGATATATATTTTTTTTACTCGTTTTGATCCAATTGTTGAGACAAGTTAAAATAGTGTTTCCTTGTTCCGGAATTTGTTGTCTTTGCTTTGCGCTTTATGAAATCATTGGGTTTAGACATTACTTCGGTGATCCTTACTCCTTTTCAAAAAGGCAGCAACATACCTTTTGTTTTTTGTTCTTTCTATGGAAAAGGGAAAAATCATACGAAAGATTGATCCCTTTGTGATACACTCTTAATCGAAAAAGTTCGAGAATTTCGACAAATTTTAGACTCTCCATTTATCTATATTTCGATTAAGATTGATGATATATTTACAAAGTTGGTCTAACTTATTGATTGTAACTAACCCTAGATTATTCCCCCAATAAATGAATCAATCATTTTTGCTCGAGCTTCATCATATGCTATACCTTGATATATACCATTAATATCTTTATTTAGCAACCCAAGACAGATTAAATAAGGTTCCTAGCAGAACAAACTATGTCGAGACAAGAGCACCTTCATTCGTATAGAAAATGGTGGATGTCAGAATCCACAGCCAATCATGTCCTTCAAGTCGCACGTTGCTTTCTACCACATCGTTTCAAACGAAGTTTTACCATAACATCCCTCTAATTTTATTTTAATTTTGAACCGTATGCAATTGATTCAATATGGAATCATGAATAGTCATTGACTGAACCGATACATAATAATCTACACTTATAGATAAATGTTTATCCGGAAAGGATTTCACTTAAAATTACCCCATATTTTTTCATATGAATAATATAACATGAAAAAAAAAGAAATTAGAAACCTCAAAAAAAGACTTTTACTTTACTTTCATTCAAATGAAAAATAAATCCCCATAAATGGATAAAAATTTTTATCAACTTTCACTAAATACTATCACTAACTTTACTAACTAATAACTAACTAATCAATATTTTATTAAAATCTTAAATATTAATATAAATCATAAATTAAATATAAATTATAAATATTCAATTATACAATAATAGACTAATAAGATATTATTAATAATAAAAATAAACAATTATGAAATTTGATTTTATGATTCTAATATTATGATTTACTTATTATTTACCATCTCTAATTAAATACGATTTTCATTTAATTGAAAAAAGAGATATAGTTTGAGAATAAAGTTTCTTTGTTTTCATTATTATGGAGTAAAAAGGGAGTAAAAAGAATCTCGTGTAAGATAAGATCGAAGAGAAAATCAGAATCCTCGTATTCTGATCTTTTCGCATCCATCTCCATCATATAAAAAAAATAATCGTTAACGAAAGTAATCACGAATTATTGAATAATAAAATACTTTAATAAACTTTAGTAAAGAAAAAGAAGGAAAAAAAGATATGATTCTAAGAATCATTCTTAGAATTCAGATTGGATAACATTGTATCCAACATTCAACAGAAAATTTTTGAATGAATTTCTCAATTTCAATAGAGAAGAATCTTTCGTTTCTTATGCAAACGATCTGGGACGGAAGGATTCGAACCTCCGAGTAACGGGACCAAAACCCATTGCCTTACCACTTGGCCACGCCCCATTTTGATTTGGTCTAAGAAAAACTAAGATAAATATTGGTTATTCGTCAAAAACCAACCAAAATAAATATAAGACATGTTATCGCTAGAATTCAACACAATAGATATATAATCAAAAAGATTAATTGATCATTATTTATAATTCAATTAATATATTATATGAAAATATAATTCCTTGTATTATTATTTATCTATTTATCTTAAATTTTCCCTCAGAAAAACAACTCAATACAATCTGATAATTTATTATCATTTCAATTTAATTTGAATCTTTAAGAACAAGAAAAGAATATTTGTTATGTTTAATATCTTTAGTTTAATCTGTATCTGTCTTAATTCTACCCTTTATTCAAGTAGTTTTTTCTTCGCCAAATTGCCCGAGGCTTATGCCTTTTTCAATCCAATCGTAGACGTTATGCCGGTTATCCCTTTACTCTTTCTTCTCTTAGCCTTTGTTTGGCAAGCTGCTTTAAGTTTTCGATAAAAATGGAATCTCTATTCAATTCATAATTTATTTGCTAAAAAAAAGATGAGATTTTGATTCTGAAAATCAATAAGATTCATATAAGTCTGAACATTAGGAACCCTCGATTCAAAAAGCAAAATTCTGGTATTTTCTATTTTATATTGAAATTGAATAAGGGAAGGGGAAATGATCTTTATATTCAATAAGCTAATCAGCTTATTTATTCTTTTGTTCTAACCTTTCCTTTATAAGATCCCATAAAATACCTAATTATAGATATGGATATGGCAAGAAATTTTTGGTAACGAAAAAATATGAATCTTATTACATTATAAATAAATTTCAAAAAAAAAAAAAGAAGTTTTTTTTATCTTTATAATGTCATAATGTCATATCAAAATAGTGTATAGTGTGTGTCGTAAAATAGGTGATCTATTTCCTTAAAAAAAAAGGATCTTATCTTATCTTGGAGATTTGTAATGCTTACTCTGAAACTATTTGTTTACACAGTAGTAATATTCTTTGTTTCTCTATTCATCTTCGGATTTTTATCTAATGATCCGGGGCGTAATCCTGGGCGTGGAGAATAAAAAAAGAAATGATATTCATTTTTACTTTCTTTTTTCATAGGTCAAAGATTTATAAAAGAAAATAATCAAAATTTCTTTCAATTCTGAAATCTCAAGTGATCAGGGATCGGAGAGAGAGGGATTCGAACCCTCGGTACGAATTATTCGTACAACGGATTAGCAATCCGACGCTTTAGTCCACTCAGCCATCTCTCCTCATTCCAAATTGAAAATTCTTCATGTGATTTCACACGTAAAGATTTTATTTTCCTTCAATGATTCGAAACAGATTTATCCAATAGAAAGAAGACCTTACTTCTTTTATTTTGTACAAAAGGTTAATTTTCCCGGTCTGGTTAAGTATAAGTACTGGCCCGGCCAGTACTTCTTTTGTTCCAACGAATAGAAATTGTTATTGAAACAAAAAGAGTAATTTTCATTGCCATTACTAATTCTTATAAATTCTTAAAAAAGAAATTATCTATTCTTACTGTATTATATATTATAATTATAGTAAATTAGATAGAGTATAAATGAGTCTAAATTAGAATATTCAGTCTTTATAGTAAAAATAGTAAAAGTTTTCTAGTAATAGTATTACAGTATATTAAAGTATTTTAAGTATATAGTAATATAGTACTAATATCTTTCGTCTTTCTTTTCTTATTCTTAAGTATAAGATTTTTAAATTCATTAATGAAGAACAAATCTCATTATAAATGAAAGTTGAATCCCAATTTAACCGAATTCCTAAAATCTGGCGGTTCAAGCGAAGGGAGGTTTCGAAAAGGATACTTATGACTTTAGTACACTATTTAAATTTGACTAAACTTTTTGCTATTCTACCTATTCTTTCTTCAAGTTTTCAATCCCGCACTGCGGCGGAACAAAATATGTATTCATGCTAAAACCTTCATGATTCTGATGCTATCTTGACTGTGTCTAATTAATTTGTTGGACAAAAGATCCATTTATATCCAATAATGAATGTGTAGCGGGTATAGTTTAGTGGTAAAAGTGCGATTCGTTCTATTAACAGCTTCAATAGTTAAGGGGTCTTTCTATTTTTTTTTCATATTTCATATTCCGATTAAAAACTTTATTTCTTAAAAAGATTGAATCCTTTACCCCTCAATAGGACATTTGAGGTAAGAATATACATTCTCGCGATTTCTATCCAAAAGGCAATCATAATTTTGATAAAAAAATTGGATTATGGAGTCGAGAAGCATAATTTCTTTGATTGGTTCCATTCTTCCAATTAAATGAGTATGAATAAAGGATCTATGGATTATAGTACAAAACTTTCAATCGTAACTAAATCTTCAATTTTTTAGCTAAAAAAGGGGGAGATTGAAGCCAAATAGCTAGAAAATGATGGTTTTGGTTTACTAGAACCCTCGGCTTCTTGTTTAAGCTCGGTAGAAAAAAAATCCTTTTCCTTAGGATCCCGCGAGTCTAAAAGAAATAGGGAACGAAGTAACTAGACTAGAGACTAGAAAGATTTGATAGAATCCCCCTCTTCTATAGGGATCATCTAAAAAGCGAGTAACTCTAGATGCATTCGTAAAAAAAGCTGACATAGATGTTATGGATCTCATTTTTTTCTCTGATGGGAATACATAGATCTTCCATAAAGGAGCCGAATGAAAACAAAATATCATGTTCGGTTTTGAATTAGAGATGTTAAAAATGATCAACCAACGTCGACTATAACCCCTAGCCTTCCAAGCTAACGATGCGGGTTCGATTCCCGCTACCCGCTATATATTATCACTTCATATGATATACAGATGCATTATCCTTTTTGATATGCATCCTTCTTTTTATTGTATTACCTAAATCCCTCTAATCCTTTTTTCTTTCTTATTTTTTTTTTTTCAGAAAAAAGAATTCAAAAATAGGAATAAAAAATAAAAGGCGTCCATTGTCTAATGGATAGGACAGAGGTCTTCTAAACCTTTGGTATAGGTTCAAATCCTATTGGACGCAATTTCTTTCTATATATCTATTCTAGATAGAGAATAGAAAAAAAGAAGAACTCTTTTTTTCTAAAGGATAAAGGACCTTTTTTGAATGATTCGAATCATAAATCTTTCTCAAGGATTTCT